CTGTCGAATGGCCTGTTCTCCTCGGTCGGAATCGGTGGGTAAATTCCTTTCCTTCGAACCGTACTTGAGAGTTTCCTACCTCATACGGCTCGGCAATTCATTATTTTTTTTGTGTCCCGTCCTAATCCAATCCATCGAAATGAATAAGATTTTTCGTAAATCTATCCCATTTTTTGTCGGCTTAACCAGAAGAGATTAATTAATTTACATGAGTTTCAAACTTGAATTTTGATTACTAATCAGTTCAGTTTTATCTTTTCTCCCACCTTCAGAAGAATGAACCATAGACATCCTCCGCTATCGGTATAATTTTCTGAAAGGTAACTATCTCGGTTTCATATAGAAATTCATATAGAATCTTTGAAAAAGACTTTCCTCCATTAAGAAAGGGCTTACTATCTTTGGGATCTGATGCTACACCGCTGCTTAATACCTTAGTGGATCGACTCTATCACATAAGTTGATTCCTCACTTTTATCTCATATCATGACATAAGTAAGCAGTTCTTATTGTATCGGCCCAAAACCTCGCAAATTGATCTTTACGGTGCTTCCTCTAACAATTGGATCCTTTATCCATAGAATAAAATGGGCATATCTATTTCTTCATATTTCGGCTTATATGAAGTCTCTTTTTTTCTACAGCTAATAAAAATCGTTGTTTTGTACGATACTTATGTAGAAAGCCCGTTTTATTTTTTATTTGTAGTATTTAGTTTTACTAGCCTATTTTCTCTTTTTTCCTCTTTTCTATAGTGGAGATAGTCGCACGTAATGACAGATCACGGCCATATTATTAAAAGCTTGCGGTAAGAATGGATTTCGTTCGAGTGCTCGGAAATAATATTCCAAAGCTTTCGTATGTTCTCCGTTGCTTGTGTGGATAAGGCCTATGTTATAGAGTATATAACTTCGATCATAGGGATCAATTTCTAGTCGCGTAGCTTCGTAATAATTTTGTAAAGCTTCCGCATAATTTCCTTCGGATTGGGCTGACATCCGTTACGGTCGTTCATTCTATTCAAAGAATCCCCGTTCCAGAACCGTACATGAGATTTTCACCTCATACGGCTCCTCCCTTCTGGGCATAATGATAATAATCCATGAAATCAAAATGAAATATTCTCATTATAAACTGAGAGGGGCTAGCGTTTTTACAAGAAATCTCTAGCCAACCCTACTGCAAGAGGTATTTTCTTAACACCAAGGGCGTTGGTGCTATATAGAAAAGGTACCTCCAACAATTTTTTTGTCCTCAACGCCCCCTATTTTCAGGAATTAGTCACTTCAACGGTCTTCGATGGTTATACGGGTATCCAAAGTACGAACGAGATGGATGTTTGTTGTCCCAACCATTCTTGGTAGTCCCGATCCCGATAAGGAAAGGGGATAATTTATAACAAAGTTTTTGTGTTGTTGATTCCTAGGTGTAGCGCTTCTTCCCCTATGCCGCCCATTGGTACTAGTAGAGTGGGATTGACCTGGAATACAGAACCCATAGGTGTAACCTTTCGCTTAAGACTCGAATCAAAATGAAAGCGTCTGAGGCTGCATCAATCGAGGATACACGACAGAAGGGGTTGTTCCATTTTCAAACTTCACCTTCAACAAGCGTAGGTTTATTTCAATAATTCAATAATAGTTTTCTTTCTATCCCGAATGAATCATATGGCTTTCTCGTAAAACTGAAAATGATAAAGAAATTCAAAAAAATCAATCAAAAAATCAAATCGCACCATCTCTGTAATAGGTAAATGCTTCTTTTTCTCCTGAAGTTGTCGGAATTATTCGTAATAAGATATTGGCTACAATTGAAAAGGTCTTATCAATAAAATTTCCATTTATCCGCGATCTAGGCATAGTTAACAATCCATTCGATAATTCTTCGCATTACCTCTCGGGGGAAAAGAATCCCACAAAAAGGGAATTTACAGTACGAAATAACATAAAAACAGACTCATTCTAAAAAAAGATGTGGGCCTTCCCTTCCACTCAAATTGTTCCTTTTTCACAGGAATCAATAGGAGGAAAGGTTTCAATCCGATTGGATGTCAGCCAAACCAATGGAGTAGTATACCAATGAACAGAACTAGTTCTATTTCATCTAAGTGGAAGAATCAAGGAATTTTTCCTACAAATTAGGATACCTGGAGGAGTTAGTTTTGATTGGATTATGATCCAAAGAGGAAAAAGAATCAAATAATCGAATAATCTAATTATGATTTTATGATATGATAAAATATAGAATAACTATTTTGTGTGCATAGCGTGTATACACTATACAATCAAAATTTTAAAATCCCTGGTATGATTCCAGAATTTATAATAGATCCATGAGGTAAAAGTAAGTAGTTCTGAAACTGGAAAGAAAGCGATTTTTGAATTCCTATGGAATCATTTTATAAATATAAACACTGTCTAACTGGAATCAATCATAGTATAAAATATGAATCCATCAGACGATTCGATTCGTTCCAATTCCTTGGTTTAATTTGGTTCGGTATAAATATTATAACCATAACAAAGGCTACTTATTGATAAAACAAAAGATATATATCTTTTGTTTTTAATGTAATGTCTTTTCTTTTAACAATAAAAAAAGATTTTTTATCCATCGAACCCCGAAGGAAGATCTTTCTTTGAGGAAACGTTTTCTATTTTTTTTTTTCTATTGTTTTTATAATTGATCAGGCATACCTATACTGCAATAAGATGAAGACTGCAATACTATGAATGACTCGCTATTTACTCGTTTTCTAGGTCATAATCATTAAGATTCTTTAGGAGAGATGGCCGAGTGGTTCAAGGCGTAGCATTGGAACTGCTATGTAGGCTTTTGTTTACCGAGGGTTCGAATCCCTCTCTTTCCGTACCTTCCTTCACCTAATTCACGAACATTACTCACTGAAATGTATCAAATAAAATAAGAACAATTACCGGTCACTTACCTTTTTGGATCGAATTTTAAAGATTCGAATTTGCTCTATTTTCCAATTGTGGAAAACTGGGGAAATTCCCTTGGTTGACCCCGGTAAGAGAATGGGGATTTGTTGTTGTTGTTGTTGGAACTTCCATTTGATGGATGGAATTTTTGATATTTTTTGAAAAGGCTTTTTCGCGGACTCCTCGTTCATTTACCCAACCGTCGGTTGGGTAAATGCCTTTCAGTTTTTCGATGATCAAATATTTTATTTATAATTGAATTAATTATTGAATAACCTGCTTTTGTGGCTAAGTTTGCTCATTGCTGGGTTGATAAAGAAGTAAGCGTTTCAACGGGCTCTCCCAAAATCGTTTGGGCTTGATTTCCGGGCATCTTGGCGACGGCACTCTCCACCTCGTAGAGCTGAGGAAATTCTATGTCTCTATAAAATAGAGAATCTATCCATGACTGACAATTATAATCAAACTCACGTAGTAAGTTAAGCAACTCATGTAGTTCTTGATCTACATAGAATCTAAACCAAAATTAGAAATTCGGTTCTAATTTGACGAATGAATGGAATGGGAGATAGTTTATTCTCCTATTCGCGCATACACGCACCATCTGTATCCTGCTGTGTTGGACCCTCATCGCCATCCGTTTCATGTCTTTTGACAATTCCTCTCGTTCTTCTCGGATGCTCTTTTGAGCGAGCCGATCTTCAAGGGGTTCGATCCGGGCTAGGGGGAACCAAGGCTTAGTCCTGGATTGTGGCTCCCCGCGGCCAAAACCTTCGGTGAGAATCCAAACACTAAGCTGATATAACAAAAAGAAATAAAAATCCATTTTTCTAATAGATTTATTTTTTTTTTTCAATTAAAATGACATTCATTACTATAACGATACGAAATCGTCTAGAAAATTTAGGAGGATACTTCATTGAAACCTCCTAAAATTTGTATTTTTCGATTACTCGATTCTATTTATTACTTTATGATATATATGATATATCGAATTACGATTTTTGAATTGGAAATTTACATTAATGAAAAATTAGGGCTATACGGACTCGAACCGTAGACCTTCTCGGTAAAACAGATCAAACTTATTATTATCAAAATGATTCGAACTGTTTCAAAGACCCAACGTGCATTTTTTTTTTGCATTGGGCTCTTTCATCAACTGATATAAATATCAGCGAGTCCGCCATCCTTTTTCTTAACAGAAAGATAACGAGATGGCTCCGCGTGCTCTGACTCTTTATTTTTATTCAGTAGCAATACCAAAGTGTTTCAAAAAAGAGTTATCTTGACGTAGGTCTGCCTTCGGCCTATATCAACCTAAGTTAAATGGAGTCTCTATCGCTCTGCCCAAAGCATCAAATATGAAACTTCATACACCTTCAAGTTCATAGGACAAAAAGAGATTTTTTTGAGGTACTTATACTCATTATGCCTAGCATTGAATGGACTGAATATTCACCTTATCAATTATCAAATCAATGATGGGTTCTATTTCTTGGCGCCTAAATTGGGACCTCAATTCGACCAACCAACCATTTGTCAGGCTATTGTTCTCTTGTTCCTTCGAATCCATGGAGTAAGACGTCGACTTTTTACTAAGATAAATTCTGTTGATTACATGATGGACTCCTCTGAAAAAACATTGGCGCGCGTGTAAACGAGGTGCTCTACCAACTGAGCTATGGCCCTTGTGTTTGTGATAAATATTTTATCATTATATAAATTCTTGTCAAGGTGAGTATTGCATAATCTGACATGATAGCTCTCTGATCTGTTTCCTGTCAAGGGTATTGCTTAGAAATAAGATTCCATCTATAATCTATCAATGTGACGGGTTCCTTTTTTTTTTTTCTTTATGATAATAAATGACCTACTTAACCCAGCGGTTAGAGTATTGCTTTCATACGGCAGGAGTCATTGGTTCAAATCCAATAGTAGGTAGAACTTATTAGATACCGCACAGCCAATGGTATCTAATAAGTATTTCTACCCACCTTCTTTTTTTGATTTATTTTGTATCTTTTCCATACCCTACTACTTCTTATTTTTTCTATTTTTTGAGTTGTTTCTTGTTGCACCAAAATCTGATTACACTTGATTGGATTCAATCGGTAGAATCCAAATAGAATATGGTGTATAATCAAAATTTCTTTTTCTTTATTCTTCTATATTCTATTCGGACGCACCAACAACTAGTTATAAAATTGTATTGATAGCCTCGACTCGCGTCCTAGCTCGTCGGAGAGCTAAATTTGCCTCAATTGTTTGTCTCTTGCCTTCAGCGCTACTTAAATTAGCTTCAGCTATTTCAAGAGTTTGTTGAGCTTCTTGCGGATCAATGTCACTGCCCCTCTCTGCATCATTTACTAAAATGGTTATTTCATTATTGCCTATTCTAGCGAAACCGCCCATCAGAGCTATTGTTAACCATTGGTCGTTAAGACGTATTCTCAAAATTCCTATATCTACAGCCGTGGCAATAGGTGCGTGATTTGGTAATACACCAATTTGGCCGCTATTAGTCGATAAAATTATTTCTTGCACTTCCGAATCCCAAACAATTCGATTAGGGGTCAGTACACATAGATTTAAGGTCATTTCTTCAATTTGCTCTCCACATCTAAGTTCATAGCCTTCGCGGTAGCTTCATCGATATTACCTACCAAATAAAAGGCCTGTTCCGGAAGACCATCTAATTCCCCGGAAAGGATCAGTTGAAAACCCCTAATTGTTTCTGTTAGACCAACATATTTTCCTGGAGAACCGGTAAAAACTTCTGCTACGAAGAAGGGTTGTGATAAGAAACGCTCAATTTTTCGTGCTCTTGCTACGGTTAAACGATCCTCTTCGGACAATTCGTCCAACCCAAGGATAGCTATAATGTCCTGAAGTTCTTTGTAACGTTGTGAAGTTTGCTTAACTTTTTGCGCAGTTTCATAATGTTCCTCACCAACAATTCTAGGTTGGAGCATAGTTGATGTTGAATCTAAAGGATCTACTGCTGGATAGATACCTTTTGCAGCGAGTCCTCTTGATAGTACGGTAGTAGCATCTAAATGCGCAAATGTTGTGGCAGGAGCGGGGTCCGTCAAATCGTCCGCAGGTACATAAACGGCTTGAATAGAAGTTATGGATCCCTCTTTAGTAGAAGTAATTCTTTCTTGCAAAGAACCCATTTCTGTACTAAGAGTGGGTTGATAACCTACAGCGGAAGGCATTCTTCCTAATAAAGCGGATACTTCGGATCCTGCTTGGACGAAACGAAAAATATTGTCGATAAATAGAAGTACGTCCTGTTCATTAACATCCCGGAAATATTCCGCCATGGTTAGGGCAGTCAAGCCAACTCTCATACGAGCTCCCGGCGGTTCATTCATCTGACCATAGACTAGAGCGACTTTTGATTCCGCAATATTTTGTTCATTAATCACCCCAGATTCTTTCATTTCCATGTAAAGATCATTTCCTTCACGAGTGCGTTCGCCCACTCCGCCAAATACGGATACACCTCCATGAGCTTTTGCAATGTTGTTGATCAATTCCATGATGAGTACGGTTTTACCCACTCCGGCCCCCCCGAATAGCCCGATTTTTCCTCCACGACGATAAGGAGCTAAAAGATCCACTACTTTAATCCCCGTTTCAAAAATAGATAATTTTGTATCTAACTGTATAAAGGCAGGCGCAGATCTATGAATAGGAGATGTTGTGCGAGTATCTACAGGACCCAAATTATCAACAGGCTCTCCAAGAACGTTGAAAATTCGTCCGAGAGTCGCCCCACCAACTGGAACACTTAGAGGAGCTCCTGTATCAATCACTTCCATTCCTCTCATCAGACCCTCTGTAGCACTCATAGCTACAGCTCTAACTCGATTATTTCCTAATAATTGCTGTACCTCGCAAGTTACATTAATTTGCTGGCCAACCGTATCTTGACCTTTAACTACCAAAGCGTTGTAAATATTAGGCATCTTGCCCGGTGGAAAGGATACATCCAATACCGGACCAATGATTTGAGCAATACGCCCCAGGTTTTTTTCTTCAAGAGCGGAAACCCCAGGACCCGAAGTCGAAGTAGTAGGATTGATTCTCATAATAATAAAGTATTATATGTCGAAATTTTTTTTGCAAACAAAAATAAAAAAATGTCCGATAGCAAGTAGATCGGTTAATTTAATAAGAAATGGGAATTAGTACTCGATTTCGTTGGTACTATCCAACCGAATCCAATTCAATTGTTTACTCATTCAATGAGTGCATTTTCAAACTTAACCAACCCATTAAAAAAAAAATATATATTATTATTATTAATATAAAAAAATATATTATTATTATTAATATAATATATATCAAAATATCAAAGTAGATGAATAAGAATTCAGAATTATATATGCGGAGATGTTGTATTTCTCTATCATTATAGACAATCCCATTCATATTATCTATGGAATTCGAACCTAAACTCTATTTATGATTCATCATTTTTATGACATTGGCCGTTGTTTCTTATTTCATCATTTCTATTTACACTTATTTATTCTTTGAATAAAAA